ACCTTTACTCGACGAATATTCACTTTCTATTATATTCAACCAATCATCTTATTCAAATTAGAAGATATATGTCTACAACGTGTGATTAAATAAAAAACAGGAGAAAGGATTCTCCTTTACAGTAGATTTTATTCAACAATTGACCAAAAGAAAATATTAATAAATAATAAATTGCATGAACTTAGATCAATCAAATAATCATATTTATATGTAATAATTCGCCCTAAGCAATTTAATTTTCCCATTTAGATTGGATTCGGTTTGAATAATGATAAAGAAAACAGAAGGGAAAAAAAATTACAAAAAAGGGGAGTTAGATTGATTCTCAAATCTGAGTGAATCTAATGGTTTACGTTATGGAAGAAAGACATGTATATGTGATATAGATATTGACTCGTTAGATATGAACTAAAGATATATTTCATTTTCCCGACTACTGAGGTTCCCCTTTCGTATCGTTGTGGCTGTGAATTGACTGAATAAACAAATGGAATCAAGAAAAGATGGAAGAAGTGAAGTAACAGTTTGGAACCAAGAAATGGAAGAACGAAAGTTCTATGGATTCACAAAAACTCTGTGGATAGAAATGAAAAAAAAAAAAAGATATCGAAGTAGTTCTGATGATTCAATAATTTGATTACTAAAACTCGAAGTTCTTAGTTACTTTGACTGTATGAATGCTATCGATGGAATAATTCAGTCATAATTCAGTGGTTGATTGTATCATTAACCATTTCTTTTTCTTTTTGTTGGTACGAGGAACTTATCATGAATCCACTGATTTCTGCTGCTTCCGTTATTGCTGCTGGATTGGCCGTAGGGCTTGCTTCTATTGGACCTGGAGTTGGTCAAGGGACTGCTGCGGGTCAAGCCGTAGAGGGGATCGCGAGACAGCCCGAGGCAGAGGGAAAAATACGAGGTACTCTATTGCTTAGTCTAGCTTTTATGGAAGCTTTAACGATTTATGGATTGGTTGTAGCATTAGCACTTTTATTTGCGAATCCTTTTGTTTAATTATTTAATCTTAGAAATAGGAAAAATATGTATTTTTCCTATTTTATTGACTTGGACTTGTCGTTTGCTTTTTCAAATTAGATCAATAGTTCACTCCTACAATTCCTTATTCGTTGAGAAAATACCCTATGGGAAGGGCTGATTTGCAGATGGGGAATTAGTATACCGACTCACTTTCACCCTTCCCATCCGTAGTCCAAGGAAAACTCTTTTTAGGAGATGTTGCAACAATCAAGGGGTAGTTCATACTTGATAACATAACTCGAATATTTTTCAACTCGATTTGAAAAAAAAAAGAATAAATAACAAAGAGGAGCAAAGTGATAGAAAAAGAACTCTGGTCGATTTTTTAGTCTATCTATAAGAGGAGATGAGATTATATGAAAAATGTAACCGATTCTTTCGTTTTTTGGGGCCACTGGCCATCTGCCGGGAGTTTCGGATTTAATACCGATATTTTTGCAACAAATCCAATAAATCTAAGTGTAGTGATTGGTGTATTGATCTTTTTTGGAAAGGGAGTGTGTGTGAGTTGTTTATTTCAAGAATAGGCTGTATCCAATCAGCTGTACCCTTTTCCGTTAGAACTAGGAAAGAAAGGTGCATGATCTCGCGAATTACTTCTTAAGAAATTATATGTAAGAACCACAGCATTTCGTGATTCATTGGCAAATCCACTTTGATTCTCTAGCAACCAATAAGGTGGGGCTCTTAAGATGGTTAAAGCAAACCGTTTGAAGTCTAGGCACAGCATGGTACTCTTTCGACCACTATGTTAATATAGAGATGGTTTTGAAGTGAATATTTTATCGATATAGAACACTCATTTCGATAAAATGATTTGAACCACTTTTTCTAAAAATGGACATTTTCTCTGTTTTATCGAATGCTGAATTGACGACCTATGCCTTATGTATAAGTAAGAAGAGTTTTTTGGATTTCAAATGAAGAAAAAAAAAGAAACAACTTTGCTGACAATTACATATTTTTCATTTTGTCAGAAGAGTCCTCCAAGTATTTTGTTTTTGTATTCGATTCATTTTTTGACTATGAATAAAGAAGAGAGGATAGGCTCATTACATTCATAAAAAAGCTATGATAATTTACCCTAAGTAATTGAGCGTGAGAGCCAAATGAATCGAAAGATTCATGTTTGGTTCGGGAAGGGATTATGGAAGTTTTAAAATGAACAGAAAGATGATCTACTTTCATTAAGTGATTTATTAGATAATCGAAAACAGAGAATCTTGAATACTATTCGAAATTCAGAAGAACTGCGTGAGGGGGCCATTGAACAGCTGGAAAAAGCCCGGGCCCGTTTACGGAAAGTGGAAATTGAAGCAGATCAGTTTCGGGTGAATGGATACTCTGAGATAGAGCGAGAAAAATTGAATTTGATTAATTCAACTTATAAGACTTTGGAACAATTAGAAAATTATAAAAATGAAACGATTCAGTTTGAACAGCAAAGGGCGATTAATCAAGT